CCATGGTATCTAATAAGTTTTTCTACCCATCCTCTTTTTTTATTTTTCGTTCTATCATCAGATTAATCAAATGAGACTTCATTGTGTTCAATTTGTGGAATCAAGATATAGTGTGTAGTGTATAATAATATATTAAAGAATTTTGATTGAATGTATTAACTACTAATAGGAAATCGCTTTGACAGCTTCTACTCGTGTCCTAGCTCGTCTGAGAGCTAGATTTGCCTCAATTGCTTGTCTCTTACCCTCAGCTCTACTCAAGTTAACTTCAGCTATTTCAAGAGTTTGTTGAGCTTCTTGTGGATCAATGTCAGTACTAATTTCCGCACCATTTCCTAAAATGGTGATCTCATTATTACTTATTCTAGCAAAACCACCCATAAGAGCCACCGTTAACCATCGGTCGTTTAGCCGTATTCTCAAAAGACCTATATCTACAGCCGTGGCAATGGGGGCATGGTTTGGTAATATCCCAATTTGTCCACTATTAGTAGATAAAATAATCTCTTTCACTTCGGAATTCCAAATCATTCGATTAGGAGTCAGTACACAAAGATTTAAGGTCATTTTTTCAATTTGTTCTCCTCTTCTAAGTTCATAGCTTTCGCGGTAGCTTCATCGATGTTACCCACCAAATAAAAGGCCTGCTCGGGAAGACCGTCTAATTCTCCGGAAAGGATGAATTTAAACCCCCGAATTGTTTCTGCAAGACCAACATATTTCCCTGGAGAACCAGTAAAGACTTCTGCCACAAAGAAGGGTTGTGATAAGAAACGCTCAATTTTTCGTGCTCTTGCTACAGTTAAACGATCTTCTTCGGATAATTCGTCCAACCCAAGGATAGCTATAATGTCCTGAAGTTCTTTGTAACGTTGTGAAGTTTGCTTAACCCTTTGCGCAGTTTCATAATGTTCCTCACCAACGATCCTAGGTTGTAACATAGTTGACGTTGAATCCAAGGGATCTACTGCTGGATAAATACCTTTGGCAGCTAATCCTCTTGATAATACGGTAGTAGCATCTAAATGTGCAAATGTCGTGGCAGGAGCAGGGTCGGTCAAATCATCCGCAGGTACATAAACTGCTTGGATCGATGTTATGGATCCTTGTTTAGTAGAAGTAATTCTTTCTTGCAAAGAACCCATTTCCGTACTAAGGGTAGGTTGATAACCCACTGCAGAAGGCATTCTACCTAATAAGGCAGAGACTTCGGACCCTGCTTGAACGAAACGAAATATATTGTCGATGAATAGAAGTACGTCTTGCTCATTAACATCCCTAAAATATTCCGCCATGGTTAGGGCAGTCAAGCCAACTCTCATACGAGCTCCTGGCGGTTCATTCATTTGACCATAGACTAGAGCCACTTTTGATTCTGCAAGATTTTTTTCATTAATCACCCCGGATTCTTTCATTTCCATGTAGAGATCATTTCCTTCACGAGTACGTTCACCTACTCCGCCAAATACAGATACGCCTCCGTGAGCTTTGGCAATGTTGTTGATCAATTCCATGATGAGTACTGTTTTACCCACTCCAGCTCCCCCAAATAGTCCGATTTTTCCGCCACGGCGATAGGGAGCTAAAAGATCTACCACTTTAATCCCTGTTTCAAAGATTGATAATTTCGTATCTAACTGTATGAAGGCGGGTGCAGATCTATGAATAGGAGATGTTGTGCGAGTATCGACAGGACCTAAATTATCAACGGGCTCTCCAAGAACGTTGAAAATTCGTCCGAGAGTAGCTCCCCCGACTGGAACACTTAGAGGAGCTCCCGTGTTAATCACTTTCATTCCTCTCATCAGACCATCTGTAGCACTCATAGCTACAGTTCTCACTCGATTATTTCCTAATAATTGTTGTACTTCACAAGTTACATTAATTTGCTGACCGACAGTATCTCGACCTTTAATTACCAAAGCATTATAAATATTAGGCATCTTGCCCGGTGGAAAAATGACATCCAGTACTGGGCCAATAATTTGAGTGATACGCCCTAGGTTTTGTTCTTCAAGTGTAGAAACCACAGGATTAGAAGTAGTGGGATTGCTTATCATAATCATAAATCATAATAAATATGTCGAAATTATTTTTTGAAAAGTACTGAATCGAAAAGAAAGATCCGATAGCAAGTTGATCGGTTAATTCCATAAGAAATAAATGGAAGTTAGCATTCGATTGAGCAATCGAATCCAATTCAATCCTTTACTCAGTGAATGAGTTAATTTTCAATTCTTTCTATATGTACTCTTGTATTTTCTTTTTTTTTTTTTATTTGTGTTGTGCGCCTATTCTTCTTTATGTACCATATCCGTTACCTTTTATAGATTATAGATGAATTATGACTCTTTTCACATCTAGGATTTACATATACAACATATACTACTGTCAAGAGATCTTCTATTCTTTCTTTTTCTTTCTATTTTCTCTATTAGATATTTCTATTTACTATTTATATATATATATATATCTTTGATATCTTTTCTTTTTTTCTTTA